CCTGTCGTCAATTGACAGTATGACTTAGGGCGCAATATAATTTAAGTGGTCAAATACTATTTTGGTAAAGCACCTTGAATCCACTGGATAGTAAAGGATCTTGGATCCAACGCAGAACCCTTTGTGAATGAGAGATATAAAGACGAGAAAGACCAATGAAATCAAGTTTCAAGGTTGTAATTGAATGGTAAAGTTTGATTTGATTACCATTAACCTCCAGAATAGTTAACGAGTTTTTCGGTTTGATTCACATCTCCAAAAGGTCTGAGTTATATTAAGGTAAGGTGGCCAAAGGCCCCTATGGTCCAGTGGTTACGACCTCTCTCTTTCACGGAGAAAACGAGGGTTCAAGTCCCTCTAGGGGTATACCAATACTCAAGACTATAGGAGTGGGATTTTCTATCAAGTGATCCATCTTTGTCAAGTCCTTCTAATAGTCTACTCAGTGGGACTTTGTATTTTATATAAAGTGATATGTATTTGTCAAATCTGCCTGGGAGACGAAAGGAAGTTGATTATGGAACGTCTAAAATGAATTAGGCGTTGGGTCGATGCCCGAGTGGTTAATGGGGACGGACTGTAAATTCGTTGACAATATGTCTACGCTGGTTCAAATCCAGCTCGGCCCAACAATTTGTCAATCTACTATCAGATGGTAGAACCCTCTTGTTCTTAAAAAATACCTGATACGAAAAAATACCTGATACGAGAGAATAAAAAAGAATCCAAAATTTCTGCTAGATCTCTTCTTATTTCCCTGGGATTGTAGTTCAATAGGCAAGAGCACCGCCCTGTCAAGGCGGACGTTGCGGGTTCGAGCCCCGTCAGTCCCGACGGATCCAATAAGTACATCAATTCGCCTCTCGATTTTCTGTGAAAGAAGGGACAGAGAGCATAATTGAATTCCGAAGGGGTTTCCCTTCTTTTTTTCAGGATTCTGTCGAAGAAAGAACAAACCCTAAACTAAAAAATAACTAAAATAGTGAAGTTGATAGAATATTCCATCTTTTCTCCCGCGACTCATCTTTCTCATACTTATTTGTCTTCCAAAGAAATTTAGATCATTAAAATTTAGAACCTAATTCCTCTCTTTTTCCACTTCGCTTGTATTGTTTGTTGGGTTTTTGTAGTTGGGGCGGGTGGTTAGAGTTCGTTTGATGGTTCTATAAGGAAGACCTAAGGAAGGTAGGTTATAGAAAATAAAGAAAAGAAGGATAAATAAAGTAAAGGGGTTTTTGATTGGTCCGGGAATCCCATTTTGGATTCAGTATGGATAAAAGATGTTCGTATGTTATACTATTCAATTCTCGACGACGAATTAATTGAATAGCTCAGATATTGTTATTCATGATATTGATCCGATTCAAGATCATCGATAGGTAATGCATTCATTGAATTGACAGGTGAAAGATTTATCATCTCTATGGGATTAAATCCCGAGTTATTTTGAAAAAAAAAAACGATGAGATTATGGAAGTAAATATTCTTGCATTTATTGCTACTGCACTGTTCATTTTAATTCCTACTGCTTTTCTACTTATAATTTACGTAAAAACAGCCAGTCAAAATGATTAATTACTTTAAATGAAACTTGACTTCTGAATTCTTATCAATAGTTGAAGAAATCAAATGAAAAGTATTCTATTTTTGTTTTGCGCCTTAAATGAAATCAACGGGCTATAATCGGCGGTATTCTATGAGATCCGAGAGTATGGTAAGTAAGAAATTGATTTCTTACTTATCATACTCTCTATTAGTGTTATAGTAGTGTATAAAATTGTTTCTAATAAAGTTGGTATACTATATTAGCTTCTATCTTCAATATATGTAGTTATTAATCCATATATGGAATTTACGTAGGACCCAATTCTATTTCTTTGATACATCTATTTATTCCGATGAATCTGAAATAATTGTTTTGTTTTACTGTTATAGAATACATTGATCCACTATAATCCAATGGAATTTGGAAACGAAGATATTTTGATTTGAAAATGATTTCAATTCAAATCAAAAATGCGTTGCAGAACGATCTATAAAACAATTGATACCGTTTCATTCCTCAACTAAATTAGGAGTGCTTCTAAAGTCCACTTCTTCCCCATACTACGAGTGAAAGGGAAAATGTAAAGACTACCATTAAAGCAGCCCAAGCGAGACTTACTATATCCATGTGAATTATGTCCCTTATCTCTATGATAGAATTATTCCATTATTGCTCACTAATAATAGTAGAATAAATGGTCCAGAGTCAAAAAGGGATTCTGGGCGAACACTATTGATGAACCAATCAAAAAATCCATTTCAAAAATTTCTATATGATTTATAATCGGGAAAGACTAAACACAAGTAAAATAAAAAATCAAAACTACAAAGGAATGTTACTAATGGAACATCTAGTAATAAAATAAGAGGGCACATTCCTTTTTTTCTTGCCCTTCAAAGTAAAAATAAATCAATTGCTATCTATTACAAACTTTTTCCTATTTGATCTAATCCGTACCCTTTCCCGATTGTCTCTCTGAAGGAGTTGGGAGATAGTATATTATACTTTTGACGAGAGGTTAAAAAAAAAAAAAAAAAAAGAATCATTTTTTTCATGTTTTTTTCTATAAATTATCCATCTCAATCTAATAGTGATTGAATGCCTGAACACTCAGAGATTCTCGCGAGCCTATATATGTAGATTACACAGTATAGAAATAGAAAGAACTTCCCCCAACCAGTAGTTAAATTATCTCCAATCAAGACCCAATAAGTAGACATTACATTAGTAGTAGAAAGGAATCGGGAAGTCTTGCTTCGACCATTAAAATCAAACATTAAAATCAAATCTTTCTTTTCATTTTGGATTCAAAGATTTCCGATTTCCAATCTTTTACAAAATCCCCAGAACGGATGTTTAGAATCAACCAAGTATTAACAGTCCCCTTATTCTGTTCTGGCTGGGTAAAATTAGGTTGAGTTATATCAGCAGAACAGAATAAGAGATTCCGATTCGTTTGCTGATGAGGCGGCACCCGGATTTGAACTGGGGAAAAAGGATTTGCAGTCCCCCGCCTTACCACTCGGCCATGCCGCCAAAACGATACACAATAGGAGAAATTTTTACCTTTTTTGTTGGATTACTCAATTTTAGTTTATTGTACTTGCATCCCCTTTTGAATCCTTTTTCTAACTAAACTTATCAAAATTAGAAAAAAACCCTTTTCCCCTTTTGATTGTCCCTTCGATTGATTGTATAGTATCTCAAAACACACAATGCCAAAAAGCTTCCCCTCACTTTTCTATTGAAAAATCAAATGTATATTTTCACTCAAAAAAACCAAAATTTATGACAAACGGGATATTCGTTGACTGAGAATTCGTCAATGATTCTTGGATTTGAATCTAAAATTTGGTTTGCCAAACGACATAAGAAAATACAAATTGATACATACTTGATTTATCCTTTTCTTGATTTATTCTTTTGAATCAAAAATCCTTCTCAATTTCCATTATAACAAAAATGATAAGTATATGTAAACCCCAGAACGGAAATTGTTACACGGGTACTAAATTGGCTATTTAGAGTATGTTGCCTATAAATAAAAAAATGAAGGGAATTTTTTGTAACAAAAAAAGGCCCGGCTGGGTATTGACCGGGCCAGGCCAAAAAGGCACTTCGAATAAAATAAAAGCAAGAAGGTCTTCTTTTTTTATCTTTCTATTTTGATCTTTCGAGCATCTAAATGGAATTGCTAATTCTATAATAACGATAAAGAATGTGAAAGAAATACTTAATTTAATCCTTACTTGATGTGTAATGTAACATAGTAATTATCTTTTTCAATTGGGAGAGATGGCTGAGTGGACGAAAGCGGCGGATTGCTAATCCGTTGTACGAGTTATTCGTACCGAGGGTTCGAATCCCTCTCTTTCCGTTGATGACTTTCTATTTTTTTTCTAGTTAAGTGTGTGGAATAGCTAAAAGAAAATAAAAATATGAAGAAAATTGTAAAATAAAGCAAGAAAAACAATTTATTCTTCACGTCCAGGATTACGTCCTGGATCATTGGATAGGAATCCAAAGATGAAGAGAGAAACAAAGAATATTACTACTGTGTAAACGAAAAGTTTGAGAGTAAGCATTACACAACCTCCAAGATCATTTTTTGAAAAAGAAAAACGAGAGAAAAGAAAAGATAATAGATCCTCCATTTTTATATCACATATCTTATTTTGACACCAAGAAATGAATTCTAAAATAGAAAAGAATGTTCAGAAATTCAAATGAAGTTGTGAAGTTGAAATTTTTCAAAAGAGTCTTTGATTACCAGAAATCACTTTCATACCCCCAATTAGATGTTGTAAGCGACCCTAAGCTAATAAGGTATTTTGCCGGAAAGGAAAAAGGATTAAAATCGGGAAATGGAGCGAGCCGGATTTCTCACGGCTATTCGATCATTTCAATGTTTGAATTGAAGGTTCATACTGTCAGACTTATTTGATCTTATCAAATGTTATCATTTTTCTCGAATAAATCATGAATTCTACATGAATTCTATAAGATACTATTAAAGATCTTATCGAAAACTTACAGCAGCTTGCCAAACAAAGGCTAAAAGAAAAAAGAACAGGGGTATTACTGGCATAACATCTACGATTGGATTCAAAAAAGCATAGGCTTCGGGCAATTTGGCGAAGAAAAGACTACTCGGATAAAGGGCAGAATTAAGACAGATCAAACTAAAGATATTAAGCATAACAGACATTTTTTTCGTCGAGATAATTGCATTTTGATTGAGTTATTGATATAAGGAAAAATGAAGAAAGTAAGGTAGACAAAAAAATCCTTCTTTTTCCACTCAATCAAAAATCCTCCAATTCTCAAAGGAGACTAGAAGAAATCATACTTTCATACAATATCTTAATTGAATTATATGTAATGATCAATAAATTAAGTTGAATTCTAGATATACACATGTCAAAATCCTAGCAACGAATCTATAATATCTATAATAAATTCTATAAAGAAGAAAGGTTTTCTATAGATAGTTGGACTGGAATTGACGAACACTTAATACCAATATTATTCTTTATTAGTATTAGTGTCCAATAAAAATAGAAATGGGGCGTAGCCAAGCGGTAAGGCAACGGGTTTTGGTCCCGCTATTCGGAGGTTCGAATCCTTCCGTCCCAGAGCATATCCCCTGTACCCGAATACTTCTTTTTTGTTCAACAAGGTTCTGTTTCACGGTCTAATATTGGATAGAATAGTATTCCTCTTTCTTTTTTTTATTTTGAATGATTCTTTTCGGAATCATATCTGAATTTTTCACAAACTGAACTAAATCGAGTTCAAATGACATGCAAAAGTAACTAAACCCTTTTGATAAAGATAAGATGAGATGTAGAAAGATTACTTAACCTCAGGTTCAAATATGAAAATACATATAAAAGAGGAAGTGCTTAGCCTATAGGTATGTATTGTTATCAGGTATGTATTGTTATCCTATTTCAGTGACAAAAAGTCTTTCTATTTTTGTGAAAAAGGGTTTTCATACTTACTTAAAAAATGAAAATTGAAATATTTAACAATTATATTTATTTTCATTTTAAATATTTAACAATTATATTTATTTTCATTGTTCGATCTATTTAGATTATTTGCTTTACATCATTGAGAATTCCATTCGAAAAGAAAAAATGATCTTTATTATGATAATCAAATGGAGTCTTTACTGTAAAACTTGGCTCAAATCATGATATAGAAGTAAGAAACTTTTTCAAGTATAAAGATTTGTAATGATTCTTTATGGATTGAATCTTTGGGAAGTTTTGGGAAGTTGGAATTAGTAAGTCTATCTTATTGAGTCACTTGAAGAGGCAGAGTCAAATAGAATTTATTTATTTAGAATTTCTTTATTCGTGTGATTTCTGTTAGTTATGTTATTTCTCTATTTAGATTTCTGGATATTTCTGTTAGACATTTTTTGAGATAGAGATTTATATCAAAATGTTCCATTCATACAAAAAAGCCGGGGTCTTGCTAATATTTATTCATAAAAATATTGATTATCTATGTAGCTGTAGCTAAGAAAAAAGAGAAATAACTATGTCTCTGTACCGACTGAACCAATGACTATTCATGATTCCATAATTGAATCAATTCCATACCGGTTCGAAATTAGAGGAATGTTATGGTAAAACTTCGTTTAAAACGATGTGGTAGAAAGCAACGTGCGACTTGAAGGACACGATCCGTTGTGGATTCTTATTCTTACATCCACCATTTTATATAGGAATGAAGGTGCTCTTGGCTCGACGTCGTTTTTCTATTCTACTAGAACCCTTCTTTTTTTATTGGGTTGTAATTGTAATGTAAATAGTTTGCGATGGAGCTCGAGTAGAAAGTATTGATTAATTTCTCAGGGGCAACGATCTAGGGTTAATGCCAATCAATAAATTGGAACAACTTCGTAAGTATATCTTCGATATAGAAATCGAAAGGATCCGATTCGAGCAAATTTTAAACAAATTTGAAAATCCAAAAATTTTTGTTGGAACGGCTAAAACTTTTCGATTCACGGTGTATCGTGCACGAATAAACCATCGGTATGATTCTTTGATAGAAAGAAATCACAAAAAGGGGTATGTTGCTACCATTTTGAAAGGGTTAAGAAGCACCGAAGTAATGTCTAAACCCAATGATTTAAAACCAAGATAAAGGATCCCAGAACAAGGAAACGCCACTTCAATTGTCTCACGGATCCAAATACAGAATCCAAATCTATTTTAAACGAGACGAAAAAGGGAGGGTTAAAGACCACTCAAAAAATAAAAAGATTAATATCTTTAAGATATTTTAAAGATATTTTAGAATTCTTGAACTTGAGTTATGAGTACAAATGATTTTTTTTCAGGAAGAAAGCTAAAAAAAAAAAAAAAAAAAAAAATGACTATGAGTTAAATTATAGACTAATTTTTTTATGGAGTCCTTTCCTATTTATTATAATTTTATCCATAGACAAAACTTCTAATCATTTTTTCTCGAGCCGTACGAGGAGAAAGCTTCTTATACGGTTCTAGGGGGGGGTTTCTTTTTCATCTACATCTATCCCGATGAGCCGTCTATCGAATCGTTGCAATTGATGTTCGATCCCGAAGAGAAGGAAGAGATCTTCGGAAAGTGGGTTTTTATGATCCTATCAAGAATCAAACTTATTTAAACGTTCCCGCTATTCTCTATTTCCTTGAAAAAGGCGCTCAGCCTACAGGAACTGTTCAGGATATTTTAAAAAAGGCAGAGGTTTTTAAGGAACTTTGCTCTAATCAAATGAAATTCAATTAAATTAAGGAAATAAAAACTAAGGATAGGATAGTGATTTCTATATCATTTTGGATATCTTTTCTATACTATGTTTTTTTATTTCCTTATTTTTTTTCTTGCTCTACTTATTTTCTTGCTATCTTCGTATCTATTTATCATTGCTTTTATAGAATCTTTTTCTAAGTAAACCTTATTTGGTGGATCCTTACAAATATAGAAAATTCTGACATTACCTGCAGTTTTCATTCGAACTCTAATACCAAGTAAGAAACAAGGAATCGAAGTTCGTTATTCGACTTATTATATATGGATTCAATACACTATTGATTGCATAAATCCTTTTTCTACTTTATCTTTATTTATTCTCCACCTAAACTAAAAATTTTAGTATATATGCATATTCAGTGCCAATCCAACACAAGTCTTTTTTTTTTCCTTTTTTTCAATTTGAGTTCTTGTACTTTTTCCATCGTATTCTTTTATTAACCTTTATATTGACAATATTGTATCGAACAAATATAATTCATCGTGATAAGCAGCTCTATTTATTTCTGTCCCATAGGTTTTAGGTTTGATTTTTTACCTGTTGATTCAAATGATGGGTTCGTTGGATTAGCGTTGCTACTCGGATTTTTGGTTGAAAAAGTGGATAACCTAGAAATAGGGGATAGTCCAGCATTTTTTACATTTCTTTCTTTTGATTTATTTCTTTTTCGGGAAATTTTTTCGTAGATTACGTAGATTTATGGTTTGATTTAATCATTTTTTTATTCTGTTTATTCTGATTGTATCTACATATCCTTTTTCTATGTGGGTTGCTAACTCAACGGTAGAGTACTCGGCTTTTAAGTGCGGCTAGGATCTTTTACACATTTAGATGAAGCGAAGGATTCGTCCATACCATCGGTAAAGTTTGGAAGACCACGACTGATCCTCAAAGGGAATGAATGGAAAAAATAGCATGTCGTATCAATTAAGAGTTCTGAGAATATTTTATTCTTTCCGGCTCAAGACAAAGCCTTCGTTTAAATTATTCAAAGGGGCAAATAGAAGTCAATTTTAAGTTGGGTCGAATTAAGAAATGGATAGGGCCCCATGGCTTCAATTAATTTCATTTTGATTATAGGGAAAGAAAAAGCAACGAGCTTCCGTTCTTAATTTGAATGATTACCCGATCTAATTAGACGTTAAAAAAATATTAGTGCCCAATACGGGAAGGCTTTCTCCCAGGAATGTATTCTTGATTTTTTAATGAATCCTAAATATTACCATCCTCCATTCCATAATGGAGAAGTATGTGTATAAGAAACAGTATATTGATAAAAAAATTTCCAAAATCAAAAGAGCGATTGGGTTGAAAAAAGTAAAGGATTTCTAATCATCTTGTTATCCTATAATGAAAACAAAGGAAAAAGATAGGATAGAGAATCTGTTGAGAATTTTATCTGTATCCGAGGTATCTATTCGGTTTGTACTATAATACCTTGTTTTGACTGTATCGCACTATGTATCATTTATAACCCCCAAAATCCTCTACCCTTAATTTAATTTAAATCAAATTTCAAATGGATAAATTCCAAAGCTATTTAGGGCTAGATAGATCTCACTACTTCTTATATCCCCTTATCTTTCAGGAGTATATTTATGTACTTGCTCATGATCATGGTTTAAATGGATCGATTTTGTTGGAAAATGCAGGTTATGACAATAAATCCAGTTTACTAATTGTGAAACGTTTAATCATTCGAATGTATCAACAGAATCATTTTATTCTTTATGTTAATGATTCTAAACAGACTCCATTTTTGGGGCACAACAAGAGTTTTTATTCGCAAGTAATGTCAGAGGTTTCTTCAACCATTATGGAAATTCCATTGTCTCTGCGATTAATATCTTCCCTAGAAAGGAAAGGGGTAGTGAAATCCGATAATTTACGATCAATTCATTCAATATTTTCTTTTTTAGAGGACAACTTTTCACATTTAAATTATGTATTAGATATACTAATACCTTACCCAGCTCATCTGGAAATCTTGGTTCAGGCTCTTCGCTATTGGATAAAAGATGCTTCCTCTTTGCATTTATTAAGATTCTTTCTTCATGAGTGTCATAATTGGGATAGTATTATTACTTCAAATTCAAAGAAAGCCAGTTCTTTTTTTTCAAAAAGAAATCACAGACTATTCTTCTTCCTATATACTTCTTATGTATGTGAATATGAATCTGGCTTCCTCTTTCTCCGTAACCAATCTTCTCACTTACGATCAATATCTTCTGGAGCCCTTATTGAACGAATATATTTCTATGGAAAAATAGAGCATTTTGCAGAAGTCTTTGCCAGGGCTTTTCAAGTTAATTTATGGTTGTTCAAAGATTCTTTCATGCATTATGTTAGGTATCAAGGAAAAGCAATTCTTGCTTCAAAAGGGACGTTTCTTTTGATGACTAAATGGAAATATTACTTTGTCAATTTCTGGAAATCTTATTTTTACCTGTGGTCTCACCCAGGAAGGATTTATATAAAAATAAACCAATTATCCAACCATTCCCTTGACTTTCTGGGTTATCGTTCAAGTGTGCGGCTAAAGCCTTCAATGGTACGCGGTCAAATGCTAGAAAATACATTTTTAATCGATAATGCTATTAAGAAGTTTGATAGTATTGTTCCAATTATGCCTCTGGTTGGAT